ATCTAATCATAGAGATCTCAGCTAAGAAATTCTATAACACCCGTGGAGATTCAGATCCTTTCTTTGGTTCAACTAGGACCATAGTTCCTGAATTTCTACGCAACTCAAAATCGAGAAAAGGAAGTTTTCCAATCATTGACTCAAACTCATTGTCGAACCCTACTCAGTGGAATATGGAGGTATTTATGGCGGAACGGGCCAATTTGGGCTTTCACAATAAAGTGATAGATGGAACTGCCATTAAACGACTTATTAGCAGATTAATAGATCACTTCGGAATGGCGTATACATCACACATCTTGGATCAAATAAAGACTCTGGGTTTCCAACAAGCCACTGCTACATCCATTTCATTAGGAATTGATGATCTTTTAACAATCCCTTCTAAGGGATGGCTAGTCCAAGATGCTGAACACCAAAGTTTCATTTTGGAAGAACACCATCATTATGGAAATGTACACGCAATAGAAAAATTACGTCAATCCATTGAGATATGGTATGCTACAAGTGAATACTTGCGACAACAAATGAATCCTAATTTTAGGATGACCGAACCCTTTAATCCAGTCTATATAATGTCTTTTTCGGGCGCTAGAGGAAATGCATCTCAAATACACCAATTAGTAGGCATGAGAGGATTAATGTCGGATCCACAAGCACAAATGATTGACTTACCCATTCAAAGCAATTTACGCGAAGGATTGTCTTTAACAGAATATATCATTTCTTGTTATGGAGCCCGAAAAGGAGTTGTAGATACTGCTGTACGAACATCAGATGCTGGATATCTTACACGCAGGCTTGTTGAAGTAGTTCAACACATTGTTGTACGTAGAACAGATTGTGGCACTACCCGAGGGAGCTTTGTGAGTCCTCGAAATGGAATGATACCAGAAAGGACTTTCATTCAAACATTAATTGGCCGTGTATTAGCGGACAATATATATATGGGTCCACGATGCATTGCCGTCCGAAATCAAGATCTTGGGATTGGACTTATCAATCGAATCATAACCTTTCGAACACAACCAATATCTATTCGAACTCCTTTTACTTGTAGGAGTACATCTTGGATATGTCGATTATGTTACGGCCGGAGTCCTACTCATGGCGATTTGGTGGAATTGGGAGAAGCTGTAGGTATTATTGCGGGTCAATCCATTGGGGAACCGGGTACTCAACTAACATTAAGAACGTTTCATACCGGTGGAGTATTCACAGGGGGTACTGCAGAACATGTGCGAGCCCCTTCTAATGGAAAAATCCAATTTAATGAGGATTTAATTCATCCCACACGTACACGTCATGGGCATCCGGCTTTTCTCTGTTCTATAGACTTGTATGTAACTATTGAAAGTGAAGATATTCTACATAACGTGACTATTCCATCAAAAAGTCTTCTTTTAGTTCAAAACGGTCAATATGTGGAATCAGAACAAGTGATTGCTGAAATTCGCGCGGGAACATACCCTTTTAATTTTACGGAGAGGGTTCGAAAACATATTTATTCCGATTCAGAAGGAGAAATGCACTGGAGTACCGACGTATACCATACATCTGAATTTCCATATAGTAATGTCCATCTTTTACCAAAAACAAGTCATTTATGGATATTATCGGGGGGTTCGGGCAGATCCAGTACAGTCCCATTTTCGCTACACAAGGATCAAGATCAAATGAACACACATTCTCTTTCTGTCGAAAAGAGATATATTTCGAACTCCTCCGTAAATTCAGAAAATAATGATCAAGTTCAATACAAATTATTTAGTTCAGATCTTTCGAGTAAAAAAAAAAGTGAGATTTCTGATTATTCCGAACTTAATCGAACCCAAAGTACTGGTCATTGTAATCTCATATATCCTGCAATTTTCCACGAGAATTTTTATTTAGTGGCAAAGAGACGCAGAAATCGATTTATTATGCCATTCCAATCGATTCAAGAACAAGAGAAAGAACAAATATCCCCCTCCGATATCTCGATTGAAATACCTATAAATGGTATTTTCTATAAAAATAGTATTTTTGCTTATTTCAACGATCCTCAATACCAACAAAGAAACAGTTCCGGAATTACTAAGTATGGGTTTGTAGGGGCACATTCAATCGTCAAAAAAGAGGATTCGGTTGAGTATCAGAGAGTCAAAGAATTTAAGTCAAAATACGGAATGAAAGTACATTGCTTTTTTTTCATTCCTGAGGAAGTGTATATTTTACCCAAATCTTCTTCCTTAATGGTACGTAATAATAGTATTGTTGGAATAGATACACAAATCACGTTAAATATAAGAAGTCGGGTAAGCGGATTGGTACGAATAGAGAGAAAAAAAAAAAAAATTGAACTTAAAATTCTTTCTGGAGATCCACATTTTCCGGGGGAGACAGATAAGATATCGCGATCCAGTGGTATCTTAATACCACCAGGAAGGGTAAAAACAAATTCTAAGAAATCAAAAAAAAAAAAAAATTGGATCTATATCCAACGGATCACACTTACCAAGAAAAAGTATTTTCTTTTGGTTCGGCCAGTAATCCTATATAACAACAAAATAGGGTACGATATAAATTTTGAAACACTTTTCCCCCCGGATCTATTGCAGGAAAAGGAAAATCTGAAACTTCAAGTTGTCAATTATATTCTTTATGGAAATGGTAAACCAATTCGAGAAATTTATCACACAAGTATTCAATTAGTTCGTACTTGTTTAGTCTTGAATTGGGATGAAGACAAAAAAAGTTCTTCTATCGAAGGGGCTCGTGCTTCTTTTGTTGAAGTAAGTACAAATGGTCTGATTCGTGATTTCCTCAAAATCAACTTAAACTTAGTGGAATCCCGTATTTCCGATATCAACAGAAAACGGAACGATTTATTAGGTTTAGGATCGATCTCCCATATTGGGTTAGATCATGCCAATATTAATTCATTTTTTTCCATTTATTCCAAGGCAAAGATTCAACAATCACTTAAACAAAATGAAGTAACTATAAGTACGTTGTTGAATAGAAATAGAAATAAAGAATGTCGATCTTTTCTAATTTTGTCATCATCTAATTGTTTTCAAATGGATCCATTCAACGATGTAAAATATCAGAATGTCATAAAAGAATTAACTAAAAGAGAGGCTAGAATCCCAATTAGGAATTCGCCGGGTCCGGGTCCTTTAGGAACAGCGCTTGAAATTGAAAATTTTTATTCAGTCTACCATTATTTACTAACTCATAATCAGATCTCGGTAAAAAAATATTTGAAACTTGACAATTTCAAAAAGACTTTTCAAGTACTTAAATATTATTTAATGGAGGAGAACAGCAGAATTTTGAATCCTGATTCGTGCATTAACAGTGTTTTGAATCCATTCAAATTGAATTGGTATTTTCTCCATCATAATTATCATCATAATTTTTGTGAAGAAACATTCACAATAATTAACCTGGGACAGTTTATTTGCGAAAATGTATGTATGGCCAAAAACGCACTACACCTAAAATCGGGTCAAGTTATAATTCTTCACGTTGAGTCTATAGTACTAAGATCAGCTAAGCCTTATTTGGCCACTCCCGAAGCAACTGTTCATCGTCATTATGGAGAAATCCTTGACCAAGGAGATACTTTAGTTTCATTTATGTATGAAAAGTCGAGATCTAGTGATATAACGCAGGGTCTTCCAAAAGTGGAACAAGTGTTAGAAGTACGCTCAATTGATTCAATATCGATAAACCTAGAAAAGAGAGTTGAGGGTTGGAACGCGTGTAGAACAAGAATTCTTGGAATTCCTTGGGGATTCTTGATTGGTGCTGAACTAACTATAGTACAAAGTCGTATCTCTTTGGTTAATAAGATCCAAAAGATTTATCGATCCCAAGGGGTGCAGATCCATAATAGGCATATAGAAATTATTGTACGTCAAATAACATCAAAAGTGTCCGTTTCGGAAGATGGAATGTCTAATGTTTTTTCACCCGGAGAACTAATTGGATTGTTGCGTGCGGAACGCACGGGGCGGGCTTTAGAAGAAGTGATCTGTTACCGAGTTATGCTCTTGGGAATCACGAGAGCATCTCTGAATACTCAAAGTTTCATCTCCGAGGCAAGTTTTCAAGAAACTGCTCGTGTTTTATCAAAAGCAGCTCTCCGCGGACGTATCGATTGGCTGAAAGGCCTGAAAGAAAACGTTGTTCTAGGCAGTATGATACCTGTTGGTACCGGATTCAAAAGATTAGTGCACCGCTCAAGGCAACATACGAGCATTCCTTTAAGATTAAAAACCAAAAACAAGAATTTATTCGAGGGGGAAATGGGAGATATTTTGTTCCACCACAGAGAGTTATTTGATTCTTGCATTTCAAAAAATTGATATGATACATCAGAACAATAATTTATAGGATTTAATGATTCCTAAGAGTGGATTCATACTTTTCACTTTATAACTATATAACTATGAGGCGATTCTTTTATTTGTTCCATTTACACGCGATTTGGTAATGTGATTTTTGATATTTATATATTTATAGAGTAATAAGGAAATGAAAAAAAAAAAGATAATAAAGAATAGAAAGAAATAAATCGGTTGGGTCATATAGCAACACCCAATCTTCGAGAAAAGAGGAAAAGATAAGGTTCCGTCGGAACAGTTATTTATTTCAGGGTAATCCCGTCTTTTTTTTTTCAATGAAAAAAAAGAGAGGAAGTGTAGGGAGAAATGATAAGAAGATATTGGAATATTAATTTGGAAGAGATGCTGGAAGCAGGAGTTCATTTTGGTCATGCTATTAAAAAATGGAATCCGAAAATGGCACCTTATATCTCTGCAAAGCGTAAAGGTATTCATATTACAAATCTTATTAGAACCGCTCGTTTTTTATCAGAAGCTTGTGATTTAGTTTTTGATGCAGCAAGTAGTGGAAAAAAATTCTTAATTGTTGGTACCAAAAAAAAAGCAGCGGATTCGGTAGCGCGAGCTGCAATAAGGGCTCGGTGTCATTATGTTAATAAAAAGTGGCTCGGCGGTATTTTAACGAATTGGTCCACTACAGAAATGAGACTTCAAAAGTTCAGGGACTTAAGAATAGACCAAAAGACAGGAAAACTCAATCGCCTTCCGAAAAGGGATGTGGCTCGATTAAAGAGACAATTATCTCACTTGCAAAAATATCTGGGCGGGATCAAATATATGACAGGGTTACCAGATATTGTAATAATCGTTGATCAACAAGAAGAATATACGGCTCTTCGGGAATGTATCACTTTGGGAATTCCGACAATTTGTTTAATTGATACAAATTGTGACCCCGATTTCGCAGATATTTCGATTCCGGCGAATGATGACGCTAGAGCTTCAATCCGATTCATTCTTAACAAATTAGTATTTGCGATTTGTGAAGGTCGTTCTAGGTATATACGAAATCCCTAATTAATAATAACATATAAGATCAAAAAGTTCTTTTGAAAATTCCATAGACTGATAAATTGATGGAATCCTTTACTATTCCTGAATCGCGCAAAAGAAATTTTAAAGAATTTAGGAATATTATGTGATTCGTTTGTATACAAAATATACAATTCCAGTGGGCAAGCCTAAACAAAAAAAGGGTTGAATCAAAATAATTTCTTGTAAGGTTTTCTTTCAGAGGACAATATGAATGTTTTATCATCTTCCATCAACACATTAAAAAGCTTATATGATGTATCCGGCGTAGAAGTGGGCCAGCATTTTTATTTGAAACTAGGTGGTTTCCAAGTTCATGCCCAAGTACTTATTACTTCTTGGGTTGTAATTGCTATCTTATTAGGTTCCGCCATTGTAGCTGTTCGGAATCCACAAACCATCCCTAGTGACGGTCAGAATTTCTTCGAATATGTCCTTGAATTTATTCGAGATGTGAGCAAAACTCAAATTGGAGAGGAATATGGCCCATGGGTTCCTTTTATTGGAACTATGTTTCTATTTATTTTTGTTTCTAATTGGTCAGGGGCGCTTTTACCTTGGAAAATCATACAGTTACCTCATGGAGAGTTAGCCGCACCCACAAATGATATAAATACTACCGTTGCTTTAGCTTTACTTACGTCAATTGCATATTTTTATGCGGGCCTTAGCAAAAAAGGATTAGGTTATTTCGTTAAATACATTCAACCAACTCCAATTCTTTTACCCATTAATATTTTAGAAGATTTCACAAAACCTTTATCGCTTAGCTTTCGACTTTTCGGAAATATATTAGCGGACGAGTTGGTAGTTGTTGTTCTTGTTTCTTTAGTACCTTCAGTGGTTCCTATACCTGTTATGCTCCTTGGATTATTTACAAGCGGTATTCAAGCTCTTATTTTTGCAACGTTAGCAGCGGCTTATATAGGCGAATCCATGGAGGGGCACCATTGACTAAGTTTCGAAATCGTCTTTATTTTTTAACTTAGTGCAAAGCAATCCATGCCTTTCTCAAGACAATTTACTTAATATGGACATAAATATACACATAAATAGACAAAAAGGTCGATACGATCTAGAGAAAGAATCAAAAGAATTAGTTTACTTTATCGAAGAAAAACATGTATATGGAATAGTAGGCTAGTTCTATATGAGCGAAAAGATATATCTAATTGCTCTACTACTACTCAGAATTGAGATAGGGATTTCAATAAGAGTCCTTCCTTTTCATTTGTTTGAATTGAATATTGAATAAAGAAATTCTATCAAGAAAAAGAGCGAAGAGCTCGAATTTCAAGAAAGGTTCGGAGCAAAGAAAGAAATGGAAAAAAGTTGTATGAATTCGCAAAAAATCCGCGGATAGTAATTTGAAAAATAGATAGCGAAGTGATTCTGATGATTCAATAAGATTATTACTTCAATTCAGAGCTCTTAGTTGCGTTACTTTAACTGGAAAAATCTTATCGACGCAATAAATAATTAAGTCATAATTTATTGGTTGATTGTATCATTAACCATTTCTTTTTTCTTTTGCGAGGAACTTATCATGAATCCATTGATTTCTGCCGCTTCCGTTATTGCTGCTGGGTTGGCTGTTGGGCTTGCTTCTATTGGACCTGGGGTTGGTCAAGGTACTGCTGCAGGCCAAGCTGTAGAAGGTATCGCGAGACAGCCCGAGGCGGAGGGAAAAATACGAGGTACTTTATTGCTTAGTCTGGCTTTTATGGAAGCTTTAACAATTTATGGACTGGTTGTAGCATTAGCACTTTTATTTGCAAATCCTTTTGTTTAATTTTCTATTTGTTTAGAATTCCATAAAAAAGAAAAAAAAAAATACGTATTTTTCTTTTTTATTGCCTTAGACTTGCTGCTTGCTTTTTTTCGAATTCTATCAGGATTTCACCCTACAACTACCGACTTTAGTTTTCTTGCGACAATTGCCCTCGGGAAGGACTGATTGGGGGATGAGGAATTAGTATACCGACTCGCTTTCTTCCTTCCCTCTATCTTAGTCCAATCGAAACTTTTTTAAGGAAGTGTTGTAACAAAAACAAAGGGGATATTTCACAATTAA